CATCCTTTCTGTAGTTTCGATAGAAGGATTCGATTCCTCTACCAATGCAGTCAACTCCATTCGTTAGAACAGCTTCCATTGAGTCTCTGCACCTATCCTTTTTTGATTCTCGCTTTCTGAACCCTTGTTTTCTGAACACAGGATTTGGCTCAGGATTGCCCATTTTTAATTCCAGGGTTTCTCTGAATTTGGAAGTTACCACTTAGTAGGTTTCCATACCAAGGCTCAATCCAATCAAGTCCGTAGCGTCTACCAATTTCGCCATATCCCCCTTATGAGGCCGAGATCTCATTGTGATCCCCCCCTCTTATGTTGGAACCATTGAATTCATTAGATACTGATTCCTATATCGAAAAAGTGTCTTCTCCTATTCCTATTTCTTACCCATCTTCTTTCATCTCTATCGGTGGACCAGTATTTGGTCCAATTGGAAATGATTCTATCATTGATGTATCTGCAATTCAATATGGATGGATATATCCCACATATACATGTCTCTCTCCCTCTCATTTTTCCCGCGCGATTGGGAATACTGGAACGGTCGATATTCATTCTTCTTTTTCTTTTTTTCGTCCTATCTCCTCCCTTTCCGAATGAAACCAGAGGAATGTATCATTATGATCTGAATTGCATCCTTATCTTATCCTTTCCTTAGGGCCGATCCGCTCTAATATAATTAATAGAATCTGCTATAACTAATATGGATATAGTTATATATAATTGTAATTGTTTCAAATGTAATATTTTGCATTTTTAATTCAAAAAGAAAAAAATTCGAAATCAAAGAAATAGAAACTTCTAATAATAAAATTTCTAATCTAATAATAATAGAAAATATAATAAGAATTAATAGAATGATAATATAAATCACTCGAATTTTCAATAAAAATTCTATATAGTTATATTATAATATATAAGAATATTCTTATGATATTAATTAATCATTTTTAATGGAATAGAATTCTATTCTTCATTCTATTAATATTAATTATTAATAGTTAAGATTCAGGTAGTTTCCCGAATTCCTATGCACTATTTCTGTTATGTGAGCCCGCTTAGCTCAGAGGTTAGAGCATCGCATTTGTAATGCGATGGTCATCGGTTCGATTCCGATAGCCGGCTTTTCTCTATTTGTCCGATTTTTTCCATGATTGATAATGTCTCCTTGAGATCAAGGAATATTGAAAAGACTCCTCCCTTTTTTCTTTTACAAATGTCGGGTCACCGATCTATTATGTCGTGGGAACTTACAACTATGAATAAAAAACTGATTGGAGCAGTGAAATCTCTACAGAACAAATCAAGAAAAGGATACTTAACTTCCTATATATACAAAATAATCCGGATATTGATACAATTCATCATTCTTCTTTGTAGTACTTCAGTAGATTTATCTTCGTTTATCGTTTAGTTCAGTCTGACTGTAGGTTTATTCTGTAAAATGAAATTTTCATAAAATAAAAAAAAAAGGAGTCTTTATGTCTCGTTACCGAGGGCCTCGTTTCAAAAAAATACGCCGTCTGGGGGCTTTACCGGGACTAACTAGTAAAAGACCTAGACCCGGAAGTGATCTTAGAAACCAATCGCGTTCCGGGAAAAGATCTCAATATCGTATTCGTCTAGAAGAAAAACAAAAATTGCGTTTTCATTATGGTCTGACAGAGCGACAATTACTTAGATATGTTCGTATCGCTGGAAAAGCCAAAGGGTCAACAGGTCAGGTTTTACTACAACTACTTGAGATGCGTTTGGATAACATCCTTTTTCGATTGGGTATGGCTTCGACCATTCCTGGAGCCAGGCAATTAGTTAACCATAGACATATTTTAGTTAATGGTCGTATAGTAGATATCCCAAGTTATCGCTGCAAACCCCGAGATATTATTACTACGAGAGGTGAACAAAGATCCAGAGCTCTGATTCAAAATTATATTGATTCATCCCCCCACGAGGAATTGGCAAAACATTTGACTTTTCACTCATCCCAATATAAAGGATTAGTAAATCAAATAATAGATAGTAAATGGATCGGTTTGAAAATCAATGAGTTGCTAGTCGTAGAATATTATTCTCGTCAGACTTGAACCTAACTAAAATAACAAAGCTTCGGACAATTTTGCCCCCCTTTTTCGCCAAAGTTAAGAAGGGGTTTGATCCGGATTTTTATCCCACTCACGTATCACAAATGGATCAGCAGTGAGATTTTCATTCTTTTCCACTCTTTCCGGTATTTTCCGTACCACAGTAATTAGGAAGAATCTCTATCAAATAAAGGTCTTACTGTTGGAATAATGGTATCAATTGTTATTTGATACATTGCGGTTGGTAACGTTGGTGAATTAGGTGAAGGTACGGAAAGAGAGGGATTCGAACCCTCGGTAAACAAAAGTCTACATAGCAGTTCCAATGCTACGCCTTGAACCACTCGGCCATCTCTCCTACATAATCTTATGATTATGACCCAGAAACCGAGTGAATAGCGAGTCATTCATATTATTGCAATACAGGTATGACCGATCGATTAAATTCTAAATAGAAAACTTTTCGTCAAAGAAAGATCTTCCGGAGGCTCGAGGTATAAAAAAACTTCTCGAGTTCTCAGAATCCGTAGGAAAAATTCCTTGATTCCTCAACTTATATAAAATAGTAATAATTGGTATACTACTCAATTTGAATGAAATCCAATCGGATTCAAATATTTCCTATCTATCCCTGTCCAAAAGGGACAATTTGAGTGGAAGGTCCACATCCTTTTTTTTAGAATTAGTATTAGTCTGTTTGTTTTTATGTGATTTCGTACTGTACAATTCCTTTGTTTGTGGGATCATTTTCCCTCGAGGGGTAATGAGAAGAATTATCGAATGGATTGTTAACTATGCCTAGATCTCGGATAAATGGAAATTTTATTGATAAGACCTCTTCAATTGTAGCCAATATCTTATTACGAATAATTCCGACAACTTCAGGAGAAAAGGAGGCATTTACCTATTACAGAGATGGTGCGATTTGATTCTTTGTTTTTTTTTTTTTTTTTATTTATTTACCGCCCTCAGTCTTACGAGAAAGAGACATGATTCGGGATACAAAGAAAAAAGATTCTTGAAATAAACCCACGCTTGATGAAGGTGAAGTTAGTTTGGAGATAGAACAATTCCTTCTGTCGTGTATCCCCGATTGATGCAACCTCAGATGTTTCAATTGTCGATTCTAGTATTGAGCGAAAGGTTAACCTATAGGTTCTGTATTGCAGGTCAATACTACTTCACTAGTACCAATAGGCCGCATAGGGGAAGAAGCACTACACCTAGGAATCAACAACACGAAAACTTTGTTATAAATTACTCCTTTTCCTTATCGGGATCGGGACTAACAAGAATGGTTGGGACAACAAACATCCATCTCGTTCGTACTTTGGATACCCGTATAACCATCGAAGATCGTTGAAGTGACTAATTCCTGGAAATAGAGGGCGTTGAGGACAAAGAAATTGTTGGAGTTACCATTTCTATCTAGCACCAACACGCTTGGTGTTAAGAAAAGACAGACCTCTTGCAGGAAGGCTGGCTAGAGATTTCTTGTAAAAACACCAGCCCCTGTCAGTTCATAATAAGAATATTTCAATCTTTTTTGATTCCATGGATTATTTCCCTTATTACTATGCACAGAAGGGAGGAGCCGTATGAGATGAAAATCTCACGTACGGTTCTGGAACGGAGATTCTTTGAATAGAATGAACGACCGTAACGGATGTCGGCTCAATCCGAAGGAAATTATGCGGAAGCTTTACAAAATTATTATGAAGCTACGCGACCAGAAATTGATCCCTATGATCGAAGTTATATACTCTATAACATAGGCCTTATCCACACAAGCAACGGAGAACATACGAAGGCTTTGGAATATTATTTCCGGGCACTCGAACGAAACCCATTCTTACCACAAGCTTTTAATAATATGGCTGTGATCTGTCATTACGTGCGACTATCTCCACTATAGAAAGAAGGAAAGAAAGATCCAATTTTCTAGTAAATACTAGAAACAAAAAAGGCTTTCTACATATGCATCGTCCAAAGCAACGATTTTTATCAGCTGTAGCAAAGAAAGAGACTTCATACGAGCCGAAATATGAAGAAATAGGTACGGCCTATATACTAGATTCTATGGATAAAGGATTTAATTGATAGAGGAAGCACCGTAAGGATCAATTAGCGAGGTTGGGGAGCCGATACAATAAGAACTGCTTACTTATGTCATGATATGAGATAAAAGTTAGGAATCAACTTATGTAATAGAGTCGATCTACTAAGGTATTGAGCAGCGGTGTAGCATCAGATCCCAAAGATAGTAAGTCCTTTCTTTCTTCTGGAGGAAAGTCCTTTTCAAAGATTCTATATGAATTTCTATATGAAACCGAGATAGTTACCTTTCAGAAAATTCTAACGATAGGGGTAGATACCTATGTTCTTCTGAAGGTGGGAGAAAAGAGAAAACTGATTATTGATCAAAATTAGAGTTTGAAACTCATGTAATTAACCCCTTTTGGTTAACCCGAGAAAAAAAATGGGATAGATTTACGAGAAATCTCATTCAGTTAGATATGGTAGATTAAGATGGGACACCAAAAGAATTGACTGCTGAGCCGTATGAGGTAGGAAACTCTCAAGTACGGTTCTAAGGGAAGGAATTGACCCACCTATTCCGACCGGGGAGAACAGGCCATTCGACAAGGAGATTCTGAAATTGCGGAGGCTTGGTCCGATCAAGCTGCTGAATATTGGAAACAAGCTATAGCGCTTACTCCAGGTAATTATATTGAAGCACATAATTGGTTGAAGATCACAAGGCGGTTCGAATAAGAACACTCTCTTTTTTAATTCATTATAATATTGGATCCATCAATCAAATAAAATGGATCGTTCCTCTGGAAAGAGCCAATCAAGGAATTTCATTATATCCCTTCTAACATCGTTCTATCTCATCTGGTACCTCATAGGGATAAA